GGTTCAGTAATCTCCTAAAAAGGGAATATTTCCATCTATTTTGTATTGTTTTGGCGGCATGGCCGAGTGGTAAGGCGGGGGACTGCAAATCCCTTTTCCCCAGTTCAAATCCGGGTGTCGCCTGATCAACAAAAGACTCGGAATCCCTTCTTCCGCTGATATAACTCGCCTAATTTTTGCCCAGCAGAAGCAGAGGAAAAGGACTAGGACTGTTGATACTTGCTTGATTTTAAGAATCTCGAGGTTCTATAAAAGACTGTAAATCCTTGCGCTTAGGATCCAAGAAAAGATTATAGTATAAGTATAAGAAGGGCTATCAAAACTTCCTGAGTCTCTTCCACTACTAGTGTTAGTGTAGTGTCTACTGGCGGAGTCTTGAATTAAATTGGATAGTCCGCTGGGGAATAAAATTAAAATTAGTAGTAGTGGAAAGGGCGGAAGATACTTTGTATACAGACTCACGAGAGTCTCGGACTGAGTGCTCAGACATTCAATCAATATTAGATTGAGATTGGATGGATAATTGGTTTTTAGTAAAAATAAAAATTGAAAAAACAAACAATTCTTTCTTTTCGACAACCCCCAATCAAGAATGTAATAGAATGTCTCCCGATTGTCTCTGTGAAACAATCGGGAGACAGTAAGGATTAGATCAAATGGGAGATGGAGATATATGCGATAGATGGTTTTCTATCTTGATTGTATATTTGAATACCTTTTGCTTATGAAGGGCAACAAAATAAAAGAAAGAATAGGTCTTGCTATTCCTACATGTTCCATTAGTAACATTCCCTTGATACTTCCAAGGGAGTAACTCTGTATCTTGCTTGTGCTTAATGCTTCCCGATTCTAATATCGGAACTTGTTATGAGTGGGTTTATTGGATTGGTTCATCAATAGCGTTCGGTCAGAATCCATTTTTGACTCTGCGCCATTGATTCCACTATTATTAGTGATCAATAATGGAATAATTCCTTCATATTCATAGAGATAGGGGACATAATTCACATGGATATAGTAAGTCTCGCTTGGGCTGCTTTAATGGTAGTCTTTACATTTTCTCTTTCACTCGTAGTATGGGGAAGAAGTGGACTCTAGAGGTACTACTAATTGAATTGGGTAATCAAACTGTATCAATTCTTTCATAGATCGTTCTGCAAAGCATTTTTAAATAAAAATATCTCCATTTCAAAATTCTACCGGAATCCAGTAAAAGTAAAGTAATGTAATATAATATATGAATAATAACCTTTCAATCAAACAAATATTTCAATGATTCCCATGTTCGTATTTCGAAAGTAAAAGGGATCCAGATGATAGGAAATTTTTTCCAACCGAATTCTTCCTAAATATTCTATTCCGATGAACCGGCTCTTACCAGAATTATATATGGATATTACAATGAGGAGCAACCGACCCGCCCCTTTTTTATTTGTTTCTTTCTTTACTTTTACTGTTCAAAGAGGAAGTCGTTCTGTTATTACGTAGATACATACTTTATACGGGAGACAACATATACATAGTGGTTGTCCAACGAAGTACTACGCATAATAAGATCATACGTTGGGGGATTCACATATCGCGCACTTATCGTTTGTTTTATAAATCTTATTTCTGTTTTATCGATTCACCTCATATCATGGTTCAAGCGTTAAAAATCGGTGGGGTCTACTACTCCTTTTCCAAATCCGAATAAGTTCCCCTAGAACTCCTTGGATCATCTGTCAACGGCGCAATCAATTAATTCTTCGAAATGCTAAAAAAGGGATTACTTTATTTTATTTTTTTCTTTTATATTTTATATAAGAGATGCCCATACTATTCTTCAGACATTGATTGTTTCGATAGATCCCGGGATCCTAATCAGAGACCAAGGAATTAGAACCGTAAGAGTAAGAATTTACATTCGATTATTTCAGATTGATCGGAATCAATGAATCAATACAAATAAAATGGATGTGGCGAAGAAAAAAAAATCGGGGTGCTATGTACATGTACATTACATATATTTATATGTACATATATAAAAAGACATATTGTAGATTGATCTATATTAAGATTAAGCCTATATCTTTATAATCTTTATAAATTTGAAAATATATCTATATTTTATAAAGTACAACTTTATACTTTATACAATACAATAACAATAATAGATAGTGTGGTAGAAAGGTTCATATATTTCTTTCTACCATACTATCGGATCTCATATCCTACTGATTCTAGTCCGCCCATTTCATTTAAGACGTGGAATTTGAATCCCTTTCATTCCTTCAATCATTGATACGAACTAAGGGCTCAAGTTTCATTCAAACTAATCATTTTGACTGACTGTTTTTACGTAGATGATAAGTAAAAAGGCAGTAGGAACTAGAATGAACAGTGCAGTAGCAATAAATGCGAGAATATTTACTTCCATAATAGAATCTCATCGTTTTTTTTTACTTCGCAATAACTCGGGATCTAATCCCATAGAGATGATAAATCTTTCTCCTGTAAATTCAGTGGGATGAATTGAATCCCGATGATATTGAATCGGACCAATATCATGAATAAAAATAAAATATCTGAGCTATCAAATCGATTCATCGTCGAGAATTGAATAGTATAACATAGGAAGATCTTTTATCCATACTGAATCCAAAATGGGATCCCTGATCCAATCAAGAATTTCGTTGAATTTTCCATTCTTTTATATAACTTACCATCTTACTTATACAATCATCTGATGGGGTATCATCTGACCTGTCTTCCACTTCCATGGGTCACAAACCCAAACAGTCAAAGTGAAATGAAAAGGGAAGGAGTTAGGGTTTGGTTTAAACTCAGTTTTTTTTGATGATCTAATTTTCTTGGAAGATATTGGAAGATAAAGAAGTGTGATAAAGCGGTATAAAAGATCTAATATTCTGACAAATTCACTATTTTCGTTTGGAGTTTGTTCTTTCGGACCATAGGAGGAAAAAAAGATTATTCATTCCCTGGCTAAGAGGAGTGGGATCTTTGTTTGATCTTTTTTTTTTTTTTTATGAATATCCTCTTTCTTTGGGTTGGGGCTGGGACGCATATATCAAAAATTCAGTGTGCGATTTGAACGAGATAGATAGCTTATTTCCAATTAGTAATTGAGATTACACAAAATCGGAGCTAGAAAGGGAGGTAGGTTTTTTAATCGGAAAAGTATTTTGTCGGAGTAACTATGTTTATGTTAAGTTAATTTTGTATCGTACAATAAACGAATCCAATTTGTGTATGTGCTCCCGGAAAACATATGGGTACTCTATTCCATTCCATGGATCTGGAGCAATCGAAAAACCAGACCAGTTCAGTATCTCTTGGAATCCTGAATATGGTGCTACCAACAATTGTACTAATCTACATATGTCTCTCCCCCATCAATCGATACTAGTTGATGTAATAAATTCCCGTATTTGTTCGATGAGAAATGCGAAAAAAAGGAAAGAAAAAAGAAATAAAGACCCCCGCCGGGAATTAGACCCCGCTCCCTGTCCCCCCCCCTCCTCACAGAAAATGGAGAGAGAATTTGATGGATTCATCGGATCCTAGGTCGGGACTGACGGGGCTCGAACCCGCAGCTTCCGCCTTGACAGGGCGGTGCTCTGACCGATTGAACTACAATCCCAGGGAAAGGGGGTGTACAGCATACATATTCTTATGATTTCATTCAAACCATTTCATTTCTATTGATAATCGCCGTGTTGTAACAGAGACACGAGTGATATATTGATATCCACATAGATATAGGCTTTAGTGAGAGCGATACGGATTACTAGTAATCCTTTGGTTATTATCAAATCGATTGATAATCAATCTTTCAATGAAAAAAGACTCTTTTGCCTTTCCTCTTATACTTACAGATTATGACATGAATCTAGATCATTAGAAAGATCAGAAATCAGAATATGTGGGAACAAATAAAAATAAATAGGGATATAGCAGAAAAATGGATTCTTTTCTTTATTTTATTCCTATTCCTCCGTATCAGGCATTTCTGGAGGACAAATTGATTATATCATCCTCATTTCATGATGGATCGGCGAATTATTGGGCCGAGCTGGATTTGAACCAGCGTAGACATATTGCCAACGAATTTACAGTCCGTCCCCATTAACCGCTCGGGCATCGACCCAGGAAGAATCAATTCTAGGTTTATTGATAATCCATGATCAACTTCCTTTCGTAGTACCCTACCCCCAGGGGAAGTCGAATCCCCGCTGCCTCCTTGAAAGAGAGATGTCCTGAACCGCTAGACGATGGGGGCATACCTGCCCGATCGCCATCATACTATGCTCATAGTATGAACAGTTTTTTGGAATTGTCAATATAATGTAATGGTATGACTAGAGCCGAAGAATCTTTCCAGCTTTCGTGATTCCATAGAATTTTTTGGATTCTTCATTCATAAACCACTAACCATTCTATAGAATTCTATAGAATAGAATAGAATGATAATAGAATAGAACGATAATTCTATTTCTATATATCTATATAATAATAATATATCTATATAATTAGAATAATATAAATATATAATATATAATTAGATAATTATATATTCTATATTATATATATAACGAAGTGTAGGATTCCTTCAGGGAGTGATTTGTCCGACAGAAAAAGAGTTAAACCCCGTTTCTTCAACTTTCATTTCACTCACCGATTCGTTCATTGTTAAGATATGCCTATCTCTATCTCACATTAAGCCAGAAAATTAACAAACGAAAGAAAGTTTCTTTTTTTTTTTGATTGATTCAAACAGGATGATGTAGAACTCCCAAATCTGGGATGGGAAGGGATCAACAAGTAAAGTAATCGAACAAATTCTTTTTTTTTTCTATTTCTATAATCTATATTTCTATAATCTATAATAAATAATATTAAGATAAGAGTTTGTTGGTTGGGGTGCAAGTCGAATCTCTTCATCACATGATTCGATGAAATTTCTTGGATCTATGTCAAATTGGTATATGTATCAATCA